GACTCGTTGATTTTTTTAAGGTTATAAAAAAAAAAAAAAAAGACTGATCCATAGTATCAACTAAGAACTATAGAACTTATAACCAACTCATCGTTTCGCATTATCTGGATCAAAAGAAACAGTTCAGATAGGATCTATTGGTCATATCATTGTAGCAACTGAAATCTTTTTTTGGATAAACAGAAAAACAAATCAGATTTTGGGTTTGATTTGTAAAGCGCAATTTTCAAGGATGTGGATAAGTGGAATGATGAGAGAAAGAGAGATCAAATATCAATGCTATATGATTCCAATCTAATATGTAAGGTCTCTAAAAAATCTCAGAAAAAACAATGTATCTAATAAAGCATCAATATTTAGATTCAGCCTTAATTTGTTGATAGAACAACAAAAAGAGCTTCGAGCCAAGCAAGATTAAGAGGATTGACTCAAGAACAAAGTCCATGAAAAGCTCCATTGTCAAATTCAGACCTAACCATTAATAGAGAAGCGATGGGAACGAAGGAACCCATGAATGGAAACGATTCTCTTGAAGATGAGTCCTAATAATTCATCGGGTGGGATGGCGGAACGAACCAGGAACCTTTTGATTGATTCTGAAAAATCAGAGGCTAACCCAACACCTGAATGAGATATTGAAAGAGTAAATATTCGCCCGCGAAAATTGGATTTTATTGAATTGTTCAATTTTAAGTGATCCGATACGATAAAAAAAAAAGGAAAATAAGGATTCGTTAGACTATAAAAACTGGAATTATTCCTAACTTGAAATATGTATCATATGGATCTAGTTTAGTTAAGATAGCAAAATTCAAGTATAGAAGAATTTCAAATAAACTAGATAAAATTTGAAAAAATCCATGGATTTAACGTATTATTCATTACTTACATAGATGGATATCTTAATTAACTATTTTCTTTTGATTCGCGAGGAGCTGGATGAGAAGAAACTCTCATGTCCAGTTCTGGAGTAGAGATGGAATTGCGAAACAACCATCAACTATAACCCCAAAAGAACCAGATTTCGTAAACAGCATCGAGGAAGAATGAAGGGAATATCTTCTAGAGGTAATAGTATCGGTTTCGGTAGATATGCTCTTCAAGCACTTGAACCTACTTGGATCACATCTAGACAAATCGAAGCGGGGAGACGCGCAATGTCACGAAATGTACGTCGTGGTGGAAAAATATGGGTACGTATATTTCCAGATAAACCAGTTACAGTAAGACCTGCAGAAACACGTATGGGGTCGGGTAAAGGATCCCCCGAATATTGGGTAGCTGTCGTTAAACCGGGTAGAATACTTTATGAAATAGGGGGAGTAGCAGAAAATGTAGCCAGAAAGGCTATTCAAATCGCAGCATCCAAAATGCCTATACAAACTCAATTTATTCTTTCAGAATAGAACTGTAAAATGAAAGGCAAGAAGTCTTTCCTTTGAACTAACATGTGGGTTTCTCTTTTGGACAAAGAATATTTCTTTTTTTTTTTCTACGCCCCTTTTGCATTTTTAAAATAGATTCAAAAAATGATATGATCCAACCCCAGACCCTTTTGAATGTAGCGGACAACAGCGGGGCGCGAAAATTGATGTGTATTCGAATCATAGGAGCTAGTAATCGCCGATATGCTCATATTGGTGACATTATTGTTGCTGTGATCAAAGAAGCAGTACCAAATATGCCTCTAGAAAGATCTGAGGTGATCAGAGCTGTAATTGTACGTACTTGTAAAGAACTTAAACGTGATAACGGTATGATAATACGATATGATGACAATGCTGCAGTTGTCATTGATCAAGAAGGAAATCCTAAAGGAACAAGAATTTTTGGTGCGATTGCACGAGAATTGAGACAGTTAAATTTTACTAAAATAGTTTCATTAGCCCCCGAGGTATTATAAAACGAAATCATGATTAGAGTTATATAGTTCTAGTAAAATTGGCTTGAATGAGATCGATTAATTATTAGTAGATTATGTCTCACGTATATACTTTAATAAAAATAAAGAATAATTTTTAAAGAGCATGTTTATTATATCCAAATTCTGAGAAACCACTAATTTTAGTTCATCATGGGTAGAGACACTATTGCTGATATAATAACTTCTATACGAAATGCTGACATGAATAGAAAAGGAACAGTTCGAATAGCATCTACTAACATCACTGAAAACATTGTTAAAATACTTTTACGAGAAGGTTTTATCCAAAATGTGAGGAAACATCGGGAAACCAAAAAAGCTTTTTTGGTTTTAACCCTGCAACATAGAAGAAATAGTAAAGGACAATATAGAACTGTTTTAAATTTAAAAAGAATAAGTCGACCTGGTCTACGAATCTATTCTAATTACCAACGAATTCCTAGAATTTTAGGTGGGATGGGAATTGTAATCCTTTCTACTTCTCAAGGTATAATGACAGACCGAGAGGCTAGACTAGAAAGAATCGGCGGAGAAGTTTTGTGTTATATATGGTAATCCTTCGAATACCCGAATTAGATCCGAGACTTCCTATTTGTGAAAACAAAAAGCGAAAGGACGGGTTGTCTAATAGCACTCTTCCTCCAATAGTTGATACACCAAGGAGGTTTTACCTCAAATGAAAGAACAAAAATGGGTTCATGAAGGTTTAATTACCGAATCACTTCCCAATGGTATGTTCCGGGTTCGTTTAGATAATGAAGACCTAATTTTAGGTTATGTTTCAGGAAGGATCCGGCGTAGTTTCATACGGATTCTACCCGGGGATAGAGTCAAAATTGAAGTAAGTCGTTACGATTCAACTAGAGGACGTATAATTTATAGAATTCGCAATAAAGATTCAAAGGATTCGATTGATTAGATAGTTTTTTATTTTAACCTTCAACATTATTTTCCGGAAAGTACAATTCCCGATTCCAAATTTCAAGAAACTTATTTTCTTCCAAGAATCAATTCATAATTAAGGTAAGGAATTAAAAATATGAAAATAAGAGCCTCCGTTCGTAAAATTTGTGAAAACTGTCGACTGATCCGCCGGCGAGGACGAATTATAGTAATTTGTTCCAACCCGAGACATAAGCAAAGACAAGGCTAATCTTTTGAAAATAACTCTCTAAAGAACCCTAAGGACAAATAAAAATAAAGGAGTCGTTTTGACATGAAATGGATATATCCATATACCTCTGACTCATATTTATGAGATGATAAAATATGGCAAAACCTATACCAAAAATTGGTTCACGAAAAACTGGACGTCTTAGCTCACGTAAGAGTGGACGTAGAATTCCAAAGGGAGTTATTCATGTTCAAGCAAGTTTTAACAATACTATTGTGACTGTTACAGATGTGAGGGGTCGGGTGGTTTCTTGGTCCTCAGCCGGTACTTGTGGATTCAGGGGTACAAGAAGAGGAACGCCATTTGCTGCTCAAACCGCGGCAGGAAATGCTATGCGTACAGCAATGGATCAAGGTATGCAACGAGCAGAAGTTATGATAAAAGGTCCCGGTCTTGGAAGAGATGCAGCATTACGAGCTATTCGTAGAAGTGGTATACTATTAAGTTTCGTACGAGATGTAACCCCGATGCCACATAATGGCTGTAGACCCCCTAAAAAAAGGCGTGTATAGACTTAAACACTGAAGAGATTTCAAGAGAAATAAATGATTCAATGATCTGATCAAATATCAAATAATATTACTATGGTTCGAGAGAAAGTCACAGTATCGACTCGGACACTAGAGTGGAAGTGTGTTGAATCAAGAGCAGATAGTAAGCGTCTTTATTATGGACGTTTTATTCTGTCTCCGCTTAGGAAGGGGCAAGCCGATACAATCGGTATTGCAATGCGAAGAGCTTTGCTTGGCGAAATCGAAGGAACATGTATCACACGTGCAAAATCTGAGAAAATACCACACGAATATTCTACCCTAATAGGGATTCAAGAAGCAATACATGAAATTTTAATGAATTTGAAAGAAGTTGTATTGAGAAGTAATCTGTATGGAATTCGCAACGCGTCTATTTGTATCAGGGGTCCTGGATCTGTAACTGCTCAAGACATCATCTTACCACCTTCTGTGGAAATCGTTGATAATACACAGCATATAATGACCTTGACAGAACCAATTGATTTGTGTATTGGATTACAAATTGAAAGGAATCGAGGATATTCTATAAAAACCCAAAATAACTTTCAAGATGGAAGTTATCCTATAGATGCTGTATTTATGCCTGTTCGAAATGCAAATCATAGTATTCATTCTTATGGGAATGAGAAGGAAAAACAAGAAATACTTTTTTTAGAAATCTGGACAAATGGAAGTTTAACTCCTAAAGAAGCACTTCATGAGGCCTCCCGGAATTTAATTGATTTTTTTATTCCTTTTATACATGCGGAAGAAGCAAACTTACATTTAGAGGACAATCAACACAAGGTTACTTTACCCCTTTTTACTTTGCATAAAAAATGGACTAAACTAAGAAAAAACAAAAAAGTATTAAATTCTATTTTTATAGACCAATCAGAATTGTCTCCCAAAATCTATATTTGCCTTAAAAGGTCTAATATACATACATTGTTGGACCTTTTGAATAAGAGCCAGGAGGATCTTATGAAAATAGAACATTTTCAGATAGAAGAGGTAAAGCAAATACTGGATGTTCTAGAAAAATATTTCACAATGGATTTACCGAAAAATAAGGTTTCAATACATTAGGTTTATTTCATTTTTTATTTCTAAAAAACGATGAAAAGCTGTTTTTAATTTTTAAGCGAAAGAAAATTCATAGCCTCCGAATAGATGTATCTAGGGATAATTCACTTTAAAGTGATTATTCCCTAGATACAAACATCCTACAATTGAATCAATTTAAAAATTAAAAAAGACCTAAAGTTAGGGATTTATCAATAGGTAACGTTGCTCCAACACCCAACCAAAGGGCCACTACAGTACCAATCAAAAAGACAGTTGTTGCTACTGGACGTCGAAATGGGTTTTGAAATTTATTAACATTCTC